AATAGAAAATAGGCAGGAATATTTGGTAATTCAAAAGACGACTTATCTTATTACTTATTCTAAGTCATTCTAATCTAATAGACAAATAACAAAATGCTATAAATATCTCTATTTTTACGTTCGAATATATTATTCGAATAAAGTCTAAAAAATACTGGTGTTTTTTGATGAAAGAAAAAAGCCCCTTATCGGATTTGAACCGATGACTTACGCCTTACCATGGCGTTACTCTACCACTGAGTTAAAGGGGCTCCTTTAGCTCAATTCATGAATCAATTATTAATATGCATAATTAATATGCATACAAGATATATATATTCTATAGAGATATGTTGTAGAATTTCTATATATAGATTATATATTCCATTTCATTAATATTACATACTAAATAAAGATTCCATGTCATAGTCATATATATAAAATAATATATAGTATAGATTAGATCTAATAAAATCTATTATTATGTAATAAATATATATGCATTAGACTCAGCAATAGACTCAGAATGGATATGGTTGATTCCAAACGAAAAATTAGATTTATTTAGATATTATTCTAGGGTATAGGTTGAACATACGGGTTGAGAAATAAAACCGGAATGAATTGTTTCAAGACTGAAATTGACTTCTCTATTTCTATTCTATTAAATATATATTCTAATAAATCAATAATTAATTTGATTGATATGATCTTCAAAATGAACAAATATGAAAGATATTTGATCGAATCATATGATAAAAAGGTGCAACTTGTCCGCCGAATCAAACAAATTCTTTAAGAAAAATTTTTGAGAACTTCTTGTCTTGATCCACGCCTTCTCAATTTCATATTGTTTGTTAATTTCCTTGCTTATTCTTAAATAAAAAAATTTAAATTTTCTTGAAAGAAGGATCCTGACTTCATATTACTTCTTCTATTTAGTTAGATTTATCTTGATTTTTTTATTTTTTTGTGAATTAATGAAGAATAAATATAGATATAGACACTCTATTTGAATTAAAAAAAACTCTATTCTCTATAGTATCGAATCAAGAATTTCCTATTTCTAGATGTCGATTAGAATGAATTTTTTAGGAAAAAAATCATGAATCAAAAAATTTTATGAAATTATATGAAAGAGGGAAAGACCTTTCGAGTCTAATCAGACTCTTCCGTTATATTGACAATATAAAAAAACTTATCATATGATAATCATCGTATAATATGATGGCGGTTGGGCAAGTATGCCCCCATCGTCTAGTGGTTCAGGACATCTCTCTTTCAAGGAGGCGGCGGGGATTCGACTTCCCCTGGGGGTAGGGTACTACGAAAAGAAGTTGATCTAGGCTTCTAACTAAGCCTAGAATGGCTTCTTCCTGGGTCGATGCCCGAGCGGTTAATGGGGACGGACTGTAAATTCGTTGGCAATATGTCTACGCTGGTTCAAATCCAGCTCGGCCCAAGAATTCCCTGATCCGCCATGAAATGATATAGACTTTTTCTTTGTTCTTCAAAAATTTCGGATATATCCTTATTGCTCTGTTCCATTTTTTTTGTTAGAAAAAATTCCTATTTTGCTAAGAACTCTAATCTCAATTTACGATTTTCAAAATAGTCTTATATCTTATATATAATAATAACCTATAATAATAACCTATAATAAAAACCGAATAAAGAAAAAACTTTTTTTTAACGATAAAGATGGGTTTTCATTCCATTTGGACCGTACTGAACTAATAATATGTTATGTGTCGCTCTCGATAAAGTATCGATATATCAGTATATCCCTCGTGCCTCGGTGATCCGAGATTCAATTCAAAATTGAAATCGTTTAGTTTCAATGCAAGTATAAATATATATATGTATACTCGATAGCTTGATTTCATGGGGATTGTAGTTCAATTGGTTAGAGCACCGCCCTGTCAAGGCGGAAGCTGCGGGTTCGAGCCCCGTCAGTCCCGACGGAATAAAATCAATCAAATAAAAGCCAATAACATGAAAAAAAGGATCCAAACTCTTTTTAGAGAGAATTAATTTTTTTTTAAGAGAAGTGCTGTCGAAGACAGACTATACATAGTGAACGTTGCTAGAATATTCAATCTTTTTTATATCTTATTAATAGTATAATAATACTAGGACTTTTTTAGGATACTTGTTTGATTTGTTTTCCACGCAAATTAGATCATTAAAAAAAGTAGTTAACTCCTTCTTCTTTTTTATTTAGCTTCTATTGTTTGTTTGAGTTGGTTTGTTTGTAACCAACGTAAATGAAACGTAAAGAGTATTCAAATACTACTTCATCAGATTCATCAGATGAATCTACAAGGAATGGGGTCTAATTTATAGAAAAACAAGAAAGAAGGAGAAATAAAATAATAAATAAGAAAAAAAAGAAAAAAGAATCCAAAAGAGAAAGGAAGTCGATTGAATTGAATCATGTGAATTGGATCATGAATCCGATTTTTAATTTGGTATGGCTAAAAAAAAGATCTTCCTGTGGTATACTATTCCATTTTAAACGATGAATTGATTTGATAGCTCAGATATTTTATTCATGATATTGATCTGATTCAATATCATCGAGGTTGAATTCAGCCCATTGAATTTTAGGGGTGAAAATTTGCCCATCTCTATGGGATTAAATCCCGAATTATTGCCTAATAAAAATGAAAAATAAAAAACACTGAGATTATGGAAGTCAATATTCTCGCATTTATTGCTACTGCACTCTTCATTCTAGTTCCTACTGCCTTTTTACTTATAATATATGTAAAAACCGTGAGTCAAAGTGATTAAGTTGAATGAAACTTGATTGTTTTTTTGAGGCACCTATTGAAGAAATCGAAGAAATCAAAAGGATTAATTGAATTTTGCGTCGTAAGTGGAATGCGAATTAGCGGGATACTATTATATGAGATCCGATAGTATGGTAGAAAGATGCTTTCTACCATACTAGCTAGCATACTCCCAATTATGCTTATTGGAATGGAAGAAGTTGTATATTATATACTTTATATCTTTACATTTTATGTATACATAAAATATATATACATCAAAAAAAAAGAAGGGCTTTTTAAAATCAAAAAGTGTGTCTATAAAACAATCCATACAGCTTGATTCTTCACGTCAATCAATTAGTAGTGCCTTTAGAGCCCACTTCGCCCCCATACTACGAGGGACAGAGAAAAAGTAAAGACGACCATTAAAGCAGCCCAAGCAAGACTTACTATATCCATGTAAATTATGTCTCCTGTCTCTATGAAGGATATTCCACTAGTGTTCACTAATAATAGTGGGATCAATGGCGCATAGTCAAAAAAAAGGGGATTATGACCTAACGCCGTTGCTGAAAGGCTCCAATAAATCCGCTTCCAACAAGTGATACTCTTTTTTTAGTGGAATCATAAGGGGGTAAGCATAAAAAAATACGCAGTCACACGTTTGGAAATATCAGGGGGAATCCGCTGAATCTTAAGATAAGATGTAGAAAAGCTATTCTTTCTTTTCTTGTCTTTTATTTTATCTATTTTAGTTAGGTTAGGTATTAGGTAAAAAATTCGGGAAAAGCCCTAAAAATGAATTTAGATTCAGGAGTAGATAACGATCTACTCCATCCCTCTGTTTCCCGTTTCATCTAATCATTACTGTCTCGTATTTATCTCCGGGATCAACCCGAGGATCACTTATTCATTCTTGATTTTGGTTTATTGAAAAGAAATTCAATTCATTCTTTCTTTTTGCATTTTTTCTAGGTGTAGTGCATCTTATCTATCAAAAAAAGTCAATTTTCCATCAGGCTATCGAATTGAATTCAAGAACCAGTAATGAAACACCCCATTACGTAGTGGAAGGGAATCAGGAAATCCTTATATGAAATTTTTTTCATTCCACTACTCGAATCTTTCGGGGAATCTTACCCAGAATCCTAAAGGCAAGCATTTCTAGCACTTTCTGTTTCGAAAACGGAACTTCCAGATGTTTAGAATCAAGCAAGTATCCAAAGGCCTTTTCCTACGTTTGCTTCTGCTGGAGAAAAACTAATCGAATTATATCAGCCAAATCAACTACAAGATTTTCTCCTTTTTGTTGATCAGGCGACACCCGGATTTGAACTGGGGAAAAAGGATTTGCAGTCCCCCGCCTTACCGCTCGGCCATGTCGCCAAACCAAAATAATACCTTACGAAATAGATGATAATATTGAAATAGATGAGAATAGTCTCTCTTTCTTTGGATGGGATGTGGGATTACTTAATTTCTTTCTTTTTTATTTCACTTGGATTTTTCATTTTGAATCCAATTTTCTTTAATCCCTTGCCCGAAATAAACCCATCGTTTTTTGTATTGGGTCCATTCCTTTTGTTCTATGTTTATATGGATAGTATCTCAAAACATAAATATCCAAAAACTTTTCCTTTTGATATTGAAAAAAAAACTTAATGTGATTTTTCCGTCACCAAAGTCATAATTCGGGGCAAATTGGAACCATTAACTATGAAATGTAACTTGAAATTGATGAATGATTCTTGTATTGGAATTGAAAATTTGAGATTCCTAATCCCTATTTTAGAATCCCTATTCTATTATATTATATATCTAATAATATATAAATTGATATATTGATAGTTAACTAAACTAACCCGTATTAATTCTTTTCAATAAACCAATTTCCATTCTGTTTGCAACTAAAAGTCGATGGAAACCCCAGAGCAGAAATGCTTATACAAATAGCTAATCGCCCACCTTCCCCATATATGATATGATCCCGATAGCAAATTCTCAGTAAATTGCCGTGCTTCCATTTTTCCTTGAATAGCAAATTGACTAGAAAATAACAATTTAGCTATAGTGCGGTATGTGCGGTCTCGAATCCACCCGCAATAAAAATGAAGGAGGAAACATATCTAACATATCTATAGAAACGTATAAATAGATAGCTATCTACGCACATTTAATAAATACAAGCCCTATTCATTACTATGTCACGCACTTTTATTTCTTGGACTCAAAAATCGAGATTTC